TTCTTGAGTGATTTGTTCTACAGAGACCGAACTCCTCCAATCCAATTTTTATTCATAATTGGAAGTTCCTACGAGATAATAGAAATAGATCGGTGAACCTTGGAAAAAGGGTTCTTTCACTTTGATTTTACATTATCAATTATGTAAAAAAAAATAAATCAAACAAATGGAGAAAAGCCGGCTATCGGAATCGAACCGATGACCATCGCATTACAAATGCGATGCTCTAACCTCTGAGCTAAGCGGGCTCACATAACATAAATTGGACACGTATACTAATTTAGTAAACTGCGTAGATATTAACTGTTCATTCTTAGCTATTTCATAAGAAATATGATATATAGAAAAATGAAAATATAAAGAATAAGAATATAAAATTTCCAAACATATTGTATATCGGAATATGTTATTATATAACATACCTATTAATATAGCGATATTTAATTTAGATATATTTCTAAAATAGATGTTTATCAATAATCAATATCTTAATTAGAATTAAGCTAGTAAGATTTTTTTTACGATTCTATTTTACTTTTTTTTATTAAAATATAAAAAAAAGCTTTTTTTACAAGTAAATAATTTATTATTTTAAGATAATTCTAAATTAATAGAATGATTAGTTATAGCCATTTTATTAGTTGTAGTTATGGCTATTAATTAAATAATTAAATTTTAAATTAATAATACTAAAATTTTCCTTTTCATTTTTTTTTTAGTTATATTATAGAAGGTCTGCCCTAAGAAAAGGATAAGAATAAAAATGAAAGATAAAAGTGCAATCCAGATCATAATAAAAGATTTCTCCAGTTTCAGTCGGAAAGGTGAAAGCTAAGACGAAAAAAAAAAAAAAAGAATCGACCCTTCAAGTATTTAAAATAGCACGATAAAAATGATAGAAATAGGGGTATTTTAATAAATATATTTATATTAATAAATATATTATAGTATAATATATATGTTATGCGGTATATATTGAATTTCTGATATAGAAATGATAGAATCATTTCTGATTGGACCAAATAAGGTCCCCGATATAGATGAAAGAAAATAGACAAGAAATCAAATAGTATAAAACACTTTTCAATATAAGAACGGGTATCTAATGAATTCAACGATTCGAGCATAATATAAATGAAAGAAAAAAAGGAGGGGTCGGCATCATAATGTGATCCTAATCACAGCACAAAACAAAAAAAGGGGATATGGCGAAATTGGTAGACGCTACGGACTTAATTGGATTGAGCCTTGGTATGGAAACCTACCAAGTGAAAACTTTCAAATTCAGAGAAACCCTGGAATTAAAAATGGGCAATCCTGAGCCAAATCCTGTTTTATGAAAACAAGCAAGGGTTTCATAAACTCATAAACCGAGAATAAAAGAGGATAGGTGCAGAGACTCAATGGAAGCTGTTCTAACAAATGGAGTTGACTGCATTGTGTTAGTAAAGGAATCCTTCCATCGAAACTTCAGAAAGTATGAAGGATAAACTTATAGACATACATATAGTACTGAAATACTATCTCAAAATGATTAATGACGACCCGAATCTGTATTTTTTATATTTATATGAAAAATGAAAGAATTGTTGTGAATCGATTCAAAATTGAAAAAAGAATCGACTATTCATTGATCAAATCATTCACTCCATCATAGTCTGATAGATCTTTTTAAGAATTAATTAATCGGACGAGAATAAAGATAGAGTCCCATTATACATGTCAATACCGACAACAATGAAATTTATAGTAAGAGGAAAATCCGTCGACTTTAGAAATCGTGAGGGTTCAAGTCCCTCTATCCCCAAAACGACCTGGTTGACTCCCTAATTATTTACTTTATCATTTTGTTAGGGATTCAAAATTCGTTATGTTTCTCATTCATTCTCATTATACTCTTTCACAACCGTATCTGAGCGTAAATTTTTTTCTTATCACAAGCCTTGTGTATGATATATATGATACACGTACAAATGAACAGCGTTGAGCAAGGAATCCCCAATTAAAAATTTGAATAATTAACAATACATACCATTACTTGTACTGAAACTTTAAAAATAAATTTTTAAAGATCTAAGAAATCCTATCAGGGACTGTATAATACTTTGTAATACTTTTTTCATTTTTGTAATTGACATAGATCCAAGTCCTATATTAAAATAAAATTAGGATGATGCGTCGTGAATGGTCGGGATAGCTCAGCTGGTAGAGCAGAGGACTGAAAATCCTCGTGTCACCAGTTCAAATCTGGTTCCTGGCACATAAGTAATTTATGTGAGTATATATTCTATAAATTAATTGATATGGGTCGACATACATATTTTATTTATTATATTGAAAAATAAATAGTATAGATCATGATACATATTTATCCATCTTAAGTGTCGGAGATATATCCCTTATATTTATCATATGTATGTAAAGTATACAAAAGAATTCCATTATTTTTCCTCTTGTTTTTTTATTTGTCCATACTGTTTCCCCTCTCGTTCAAAAAGAA